GGCGAAAATGCTCAATTTTCATAAGATCTTCTTGACTCTTATTCATAAGGTCCAATAATGTATATATATTGGACCTTATGAGGCAATTATAAACTCTGGGAGACAATTCGAATTGATCAATAAAAATAGATTTCAATGCTATTTTGTTTTTTCCGACTTTATCTAATTTATTGTGAAAAGTAAAGGGGGATAAAGGAACCATATGTTGGTTGTCCTCTAAAAGTAAGTTTTCTTCTTCCTTATATAAAAAGGGAATAAATAAATCAATCAAATTCCGGGAGGCTTCATGAAGTGCTTCTTTCGGAGTTAAACTGCCATTTGTCCATATTTCGAGAAAGAGTATCTCTTGTTTTTCATTCCCATTTCCATAGGAATGAATACTATGATTCACGTTTCGAACAGGCATGAATACAGCATCTACAGGATAACTTCCATCTTGAAAGTTATGTGGCATCTTTATAAGATATCCGCGATTTCTTTCAATTTCTAATCCAATACGTAAATTTATTGGTTCTGTCAAGCTAGCTATATGTTGTGTATTGTCGACAATTTCTACATAAGGTGGTAAGATGATATCTCGAGCAGTTACATATCCAGGACCTCTAACACAAATAGACGCGTCACAAGTTCCATATAGATTACTTCTCAATACAATTTCTTTCAAATTCATTATAATTTCGTGGGCCGATTCTTGAATACCCGTTATAGTAGAATATTCGTGGGAGACGTTCTCAGATTTTACACGTGTGATACATGTTCCTTCTATTTCTCCAAGCAAAGCTCTTCGCATCGCAATGCCTATTGTGTCGGCTTGTCCTTTCATAAGTGGAGACAGAATAAATCGACCATAATAAAGGCGTTTACTGTCTGTTCTTGATTCAACACACTTCCACTGTAGTGTCCGAGTAGATACTGTTACTTTCTCTCGAACCATAGTAATAATATTTTTTTTTGATTGAATTATTTATTTCTCTTGTTTCTCTTGAAATTTCTTCACTGTTTATTTCTATACACGTCTTTTTTTCGGAGGTCTACAGCCATTATGTGGCATAGGGGTTACATCCCGTACAAAAGTTAATAGTATACCACTTCTACGAATAGCTCGTAATGCGGCGTCTCTTCCGAGACCGGGACCTTTTATCATGACTTCTGCTCGTTGCATACCTTGATCTACTACTGTACGAATAGCAACTGATGCTGCAGTTTGAGCGGCAAAGGGTGTCCCTCTTCTTGTACCCTTGAATCCACAAGTACCGGCCGAGGACCAGGAAACCACCCGACCTCGTACATCTGTAACTGTAACAATGGTATTATTGAAACTTGCTTGAACATGAATAACTCCCTTTGGTATTTTACGTGCACTTTTACGTGCACCAATACGTACATTTCTACGTAAACCAGTTCTCGGTATACCTTTTGCCATATTGTATCATCTCATAAATATGAGTCAGAAATATATGGATATATCCATTTCATGTCAAAACAGATTCTTTATTTGTATTTGTACGCTGAGCTCTTTAGTGAGTCTGATTATCCCTTTATCCTTGTCTTTGTTTATGTCTCGGATTGGCACAAATTACTCTAATGCGACCCCGTCTACGGATTAGTCGACATTTTTCACAAATTTTACGAACGGAAGCTCTTATTTTCATATTTGTCATTCCTTATCTTAATTCTGAATCTACTTCTCGATAGAAAATAGGTTTCTTGGGATTTTTTATCTTGAATCGTATTGAATAAAAATCACCTAATCCTTCAAATCTTTGTTTCGGAGTCGATAAATTATACGTCCTCTGGTTGAATCATAACGACTTACTTCAATTTTGACTTTATCTCCGGGAAGTATCCGTATAAAACTACGCCGGATCTTTCCCGAAACATAACCTAGAATCAGATCCTCATTATCTAAACGAACCCGGAACATGCCATTGGGAAGCGATTCAGTAATTAAACCTTCATGAATCCATTTTTGTTCTTTCATTCCAGGTAAAGCCCCCTTGAGGTATCAACTAATGGAGGAGAAACGATATTAGACAACTCACCCCCTTATCTTTTTTTTTTTTACAAATAGGAAGAGGTTTCGGATTTCATTTGGATATTAAATGGATTACCATATATAACATAAAATTTCTCCGCCGATTCCTTCTAGTCGAGCCTCCCGATCTGTCATTATACCCCGAGAAGTAGAAAGAATTACAATCCCTATCCCACCTAAAATTCTAGGAATTCGTTGAGAGTTAGAATAAATTCGTAGACCGGGTCGGCTGATCCGTTTTAAATTTAACAAATTCCTATAGGGTCTTTTCCTATTCCTGCTATGTCGCAGGGTTAAAACTAAAAAATTTTGGTTTTTTTCTCGATGTTTTCTGACGTTTTCGATAAAACCTTCTCGGAAAAGTATTTTAACAATATTTTCGGTAATATTAGTAGATGCTATGCGAACAACTCTTTTTCTATCCATATCAGCATTTCGTATAGAGGTTATTATCTCAGCAATAGTGTCTCTACCCATGATGAACTCAAACTTTTGGTGTCTCAAAATTGGATATAATTAACATGTTTTTTTATTGGTTTATGAATATAAAAATTTTAAGGTATATACGCGAAACACAAGCTACGAATTAATCTAGTTCTTAAACTATTTCTTTTCAAATACCCCAAAAATATCAGATCTCTTTTTATTTTATAATACTTCTATAATACTTCGGGAGCTAATGAAACTATTTTAGTAAAATTTAATTGTCTCAATTCGCGGGGGATTGCCCCAAAAATGCGAGTTCCTTTTGGGTTTCCTTCTTGATCAATTACAACTGCAGCATTGTCATCATATCGTATTATCATACCGCTGTCACGTTTAAGTTCTTTACAGGTACGAACAATTACAGCTCTGACTACTTCTGATTTTTCTAGGGGCATATTTGGTACTGCTTCTTTGATCACAGCAACAATAACGTCACCAATATGAGCATATCGGCGATTACTAGCTCCTATGATTCGAATACACATCAATTTTCGAGCCCCGCTGTTATCCGCTACATTTAAATAGGTCTGAGGTTGAATCATATAAATTTTTGAGTCTATTCTTCCAATGCAAAGGATGAAAAAAAATAAAAGAAATATTGTTTGTCTAAGTCTAAAAAAAGAAACCTGCGATTTTGTTTCATCCCCAAGACTCATTTCTGTCGGTTCTATATTTTTATCCCGAAATAATAAATTGAGTTCGTATAGGCATTTTGGATGCTGCTATTAAAATAGCCCTTTTAGCTATATTTTCGGTTACTCCACCCATTTCATATAGTATTCGCCCCGGTTTAACAACAGCTACCCAATATTCAGGGGATCCTTTCCCTGAGCCCATACGTGTTTCAGCAGGTCTTACTGTAACTGGTTTATCTGGAAAGAGCCGGACCCATATTTTTCCACCACGGCGTGCATTTCGTGTCATTGCTCGGCGACCTGCTTCGATTTGTCTCGATGTGATCCAAGCGGGTTCAAGTGCTTGAAGAGCATATTTACCGAAACAAATATGATTACCTCGATAAGATATTCCCTTCATTCTTCCTCTATGTTGTTTACGGAATTTAGTTCTTTTGGGGTTATAGTTGATGGTTGTTTCGGAATTTCATCTCTACTACAGAGCTGGACGTGAGAGTTTCTTCTCATCCAGCTCCTCGCGAATAAAAGGATTCAAAATTGAATTTCAATTAATTTGAATAGCTATTAGAACATTTTTAGAAAAGATTTTATTTTTTTCTAACGTCCTAATAAATCTTTATTGTCTTTTGTCCTTTATCCGAGTTTACCAATTCAAAAAAAGAAAGTTTTCGCGGGCGAATATTGACTCTTGCAATCTCTATTTCAGTCCTAGCACTTGTTCGTCACTTTTCCGAATAGATGAATTAATTTCCGGTTCATTTCGCCATCCTAACTAGTGAATTATTAAGATTCATTTGTTTAATAAAATCTTTTGCATTCACAGGTTCCTTCGTTTCCACCACTTCGTACTAAATGATTAGGTCAGAATTCTACAACGGAGCTCATAATCCAATTTATTCTTGAGTCAACCTTCTTAGTCTTTATTGACTCGAAGCTCTTGAGTTTTTTCTTCTCTTCTATCAGAAATTCCTTGAAAATTTCATTATGTATGAATCAATTAGTATTGATGCTTTATTACATTGTCTTTTATGAGATAACCCACAGACCTTCCATATTAGAATTCTATATCATTGATATTCTTTTTCTCTCTTTCTCTCATCCTTCCATTTATCCACACCTTTCTTCTGTAATTTTGCTTTAAAAAAGTTTAATGATTTCAGTTGCTACAAAGATATGACTTATTTAACATATCTTGACTGGTTCTTTAGATCCAGATAATATGAAGTGATGAATTGGTTTTCATACTATCGGGTCGGTCTTTTGTAACCCTAACCCTAAAAAAAAACCAACGAGTCACACACTAAGCATAGCAATTATATCAAAAGGTCAATTGAATTTTTATTCAACCCTATAGAATTAAGAATTAGTTTGATTGGTAGGAAAAAGAATGAACGAGTTTCTCCCTTTTTCCTTCTATCAATAGATAGAAGGAAAAAACAATGAAAGTTTTCTTATTCCTCTTCCTTGTCTATAAAAATCCAAATTTTGATGCCCAAAACCCCATAGATAGTCCGAACTGTATAGGAACAATAATTTATTTTAGCTCGAATGGTTTGTAGGGGAACCCTGCCCTCTCTGATCCATTCGACACGGGCAATTTCTTTTCCGTCGATACGCCCTGCAATTTGTACTTGAATTCCTTTTGTATCCGCTTGTTCAGTTAATTCAATAGCCTTTTTCATTGCTTTTCGAAATGAAACTCTATTTTTTAATTGTCCGGCTATAAATTCTGCAAGAATATTAGGGTTCCCGTAAGGTTTTGCAATTCTTGTGATAGCAATGTTAAGTTTTCGATTCACATAATGAAATTTTTTTTGTAGATTCATTTGTAATTCTTCGACCCC